TCATATGAGCTCCTCTTATAGATAAACTAAAAAAATCGTTGTATTGCTTCACCTCTTTGCTACTTCTAAATAGAAAATCGATTCAAAAATCGATTCAATTTCGAAATGAATTGTCTTTTTTTAATTGAGATTCCCAATAAACAATAAGAATAAGACTTATTGGAATAGAATTAGGTACTAGGTTTCATGTGAATTGCGAAATACCTCTTTTGTTGCAACACCTCTCCTTTGGACTAAAAGGGGGAAGGAAGAAAGGAAGTGAGTAACACTAATTCCTCATCCTCAAATCAGTCCTTCCCGCAGGTTAGTTTCTCAACGAATAAGTAATTGTGTGGGAACGATATTTTGATATAATGTGAAAAAGCAACCTGCAAGTCCAATACGCGAAAAGAAATATGTATTTCCCCTATTTCTTTTTCTTTTCTCGGATTAAACAAAAGGATTCGCAAATAAAAGCGCCAATGCTACAACCAATCCATAAATTGTTAAAGCTTCCATAAAGGCCAAACTAAGCAATAAAGTACCTCGTATTTTTCCCTCTGCCTCGGGCTGTCTCGCAATACCCTCTACAGCTTGGCCCGCAGCAGTACCTTGACCAATTCCAGGCCCAATAGAAGCAAGTCCTACAGCCAATCCAGCAGCAATAACGGAAGCGGCAGAAATCAGTGGATTCATGATAAGTTCCTCACACAAAAAAAAAAAAGAAATGGTTAATGATACAATCAACCAATGAATTATGACTTAATTATTCTATTGCTAATATTCATCTAGTCAAAATAACTAAAAACTCCAAATTGAAATAGAAATAAGAATATTATTGAATCATTAGATCATTAGAAAGACTTCATCTTTTTTATTTCCTATTTGTAGAGTCTTTCCGAATCAATCCAACTTGAGTTTTTTCATTTCCTTTTCTAATCATTCTTCGATCTTTTTCTTTATTTTCTCTGTTTATTCATTCAATTTACAGTCATAAACGAAACGGAAGGGCTTCGACTGGCATATCATACCTATCTTAATTTAGACAAGTAGGGCTAATGAAATATAAATATTAGTTCATATATAACTTGTCAATATCCAATATCAAATATACATATCTTTCTTCCATAACGTAAACTGCCCATTCTATCTTAAATTCAATCGGATTTTCGAATCATTCTTCGAAACATCTAATCTACAAGAGTTAACTTATAGCCATTGGATTACACATCATACCTGGCGCGACCCCTCTCTACTAACCAACTCCCCTTTAGTTGAAACTTCTCGAAGATCGTTTTTCTATTATCGTAGACTCTATTTGTATATTTAGAAAATAGAAAGAGATTATCCTGATAGAATAGAGTATCTTGAGCCACACATATATTGCCTTGATCTAAGCTAAAAAAAGGACTCTTTCTAAGACTAATCAATGATGGCCCTCCATGGATTCGCCTATATAAGCTGCGGCTAAAGTTGCAAAAATAAGAGCCTGAATACCGCTTGTAAATAATCCGAGGAACATGACAGGTATAGGAACCACTAAAGGTACTAAAGAAACAAGAACAAGAACGACTAGTTCATCCGCTAATATATTTCCGAAAAGTCGAAAACTAAGTGATAGAGGTTTTGTGAAATCTTCTAAGATGTTAATGGGTAAAAGAATTGGAGTTGGTTGAATGTATTTACCAAAATAACCTAATCCTTTTTTTGTAAGACCCGCATAGAAATAGGCTACCGACGTTAGTAAAGCTAAAGCAACAGTAGTATTTATATCATTCGTGGGTGCGGCTAACTCCCCGTGAGGTAACTGTATGATTTTCCAAGGTAAAAGAGCCCCTGACCAATTAGAAACAAAAATAAATAGAAACATAGTCCCAATAAAGGGAACCCAGGGGCGATATTCTTCTCCAATTTGAGTTTTGCTCACGTCTCGAATGAATTCAAGGACATATTCAAAGAAATTCTGACCGCCAGTCGGAATGGTTTGTGGATTCCGAACAGCTATAGCAGCTGAACCTAATAAGATAGCAATTACAACCCAAGAAGTAATAAGTACCTGGCCATGGATTTGGAACCCCCCTATTTGCCAATAGAAATGTTGGCCTACTTCCACACCGGATATATCGTATAACCCCTTTAGCGTGTTGATTGAGTATGATAGAACATTCATATTGTCCTCTGACTGAAATATCACTTTAAAATAAATTATTTTGATTCAACCATCTATTATCTATTTCTCGACTTGTCTACTTGAATTTTATATTTAGGATACCGATTAATCACATAAAATCCCCAGTCGTTTTTATATATTTTTTGAGATTCAGGAATAGTAACCGATTCTATTATCGAGTTTACGAAGTCAATTTTTGATTTTATCTTGAATCAAGGATTTCTTATATAAGCGGCCCTCACAAATTGCAAATACTAATTTGGTAAGAATTAATCGGATTGAAGCTATAGAATCATCGTTCGCCGGAATCGAAATATCTGCGAGATCCGGATCACAATTTGTATCGATTAAACAAATCGTTGGAATTCCCAAAGTAATACATTCTCGAAGGGCCTTATATTCTTCTTGTTGATCAACGATGATTACAATATCAGGTAACTCTGTCATATATTTAATCCCACCCAGATATCTTTGCAAGTGAGATAATTGTCTCTTCAACATGGCTGCATCTCTCTTCGGAAGACGGGCGAGTCTCCCCGTCTTTTGTTCCACTCTCAAGTCCCTGAATTTTTGAAGTTTCCTTTTTGTAGTGGACCAATTCGTTAACATACCTCCAAGCCACTTTTTATTAACATAATGGGATCGAGCCCTTATTGCAGCCCGTGCTACTGAATCAGCTACTTTCCATTTTGTCCCAACAATTAAAAATTGTTTTCCTCTGCTTGCTGCATCAAAAACTAAATCACAGACCTCTGATAAAAAACGAGCAGTTCTAGTAAGATTTATAATATGAATGCCCTTCCGTTTTGCAGAGATATAAGGTGCCATTCTAGGATTCCATTTCCGAATCCCGTGACCCAAATGAACTCCCGCCTCCATCATCTCTTCCAAATTGATGTTCCAATATCTTCTTGTCATTTCTCCCCACACTTTCCCTTTTTTTATTTAATAAAGAGACGAGGTATCCTGAAATAAGTAATTGTTCCAACGGAACCTTCTTTTCTAAGGCGGATTGGCCATTGATACACAACCCAAACCACTAATTTCTTTCTATTTGTTATTATTTGAATTTCTTTATTTTATTACTAAATTAAATAACCATAACAAATACAGAGAAGATAAAAAGGATGAATCTCTTGTATTAAATCCCAGAAATCATTGTTGTTTTGGTCTATCGTGGAAATTCTTTGAAAGACAAGAATCAAATAATTCTCTATGGTAAAACAAAATATCTCTCATTTCTCCCTCGAATAGATTCTTTTTTTTTGTTTTCAAGGAAATGTTCTTTTGTTGATTTGAACGGTGTACGAATCCCTTGAATCCGGTACCGGCAGGTATCATCCCCCCCAGAACAACGTTTTCTTTTAGTCCTTTCAACCAATCGATCCGGCCCCGGAGAGCTGCTTTTGCTAAAACTCGAGCAGTTTCTTGAAAACTCGCTTCGGATATAAAACTTTGAGTATTTAGAGATGCTCTCGTTATTCCCAATAAGATAGCTCGATAGCAGATCGCTTCTTCCAAAGCGCGCCCCGTTCGTTCCGCCCGCAACAACCCAATTAGTTCTCCGGGCAAAAAAACATTAGACATTCCATCTTCTGAAACCAAGACTTTTGATGTTATTTGACGTACAATAAGTTCTATATGCCTATTATGGATCTGCACCCCCTGGGATCGATAAACCCTTTGGATCCTATTAACCAAAGAAATACGACTTTGCGCCATAGTTAGCTCAGCTCCAATCAAGAATCCCCAAGAATTCCCTAGAATTCTTGTTATATGTTCGTTCCAACCATCAATCCTACTTTCTAGATTCATGGATATTGAATCAATCGAACGAGCTTCTAAGACTTGTTCCACTTTTGGAAGACCTTGTGTTATATCACTAGACCTCGATTTTTCATATATAAATGTAACTAATATATCCCCTCCATAAATGATTTCCCCATAATGCCTTTGAACTCTTGTTCCTGGGGTGGCCAAATAAGGCTTAGCCGATCTTATTACTACAGAGTCAAATTGAACAATTAGAACTTGACCCGATTTTAAGTGCGGTTGGTGTTTGGCTATGCATGCATTTTCGCAAAGAAATTGTCCAAGACAAATTTTTGTGGATGTCTCTTCACAAAAATTGTAATGAAGAAAATACCAATTCAATTTTAATGGATTCAAAATGATGTTACTGCATGGATCGGGATTATAAATTCTCCCATTTTCATCCATTAAATAATATTTAAAATTAAGTACTTGAAAGGTTTGTTTTAAATTGTCAAGTTGTAAATAATTAGTTACCAAGGTCTGATTATGAGTTATTAAATAGTAAAATGAAAAAAAATTCGCAAATTGAAGGGCTGTTCCTAAGGGGCCCAATGAATTCCTAATTGGAATTAGGTGATCTTTTTTAATTGATTCTTTGTGATATTTTACACCGTTGAATGTGAATGGACCTATTCGAAAACAATTGGATGATGACAAAATTAGAAAAGGTTGACATTCCTTATTTTTACCCGACAACGTACGAACAGTTCCTTGATTTTGGTTAAATGATTTTTGAAGTTTTGTCTTTGAAAAAATGGAATAAAATGGATTCATATTGGTATGATATGGTCCATCATCATTAAAAAATAAGGGATCATTCCTTTTCCCCATATACGAAAAAGCGAATTTTGCTAAATCGATCCTTATAAAATCTCGAATCATACCATTTGTTCTTACTTCAACAAGGGAAGCCCCGGCCTCTTCGATAGAAGAACTTTTTTTGTCTTGGTTCCAATTCAATACTAAACAAGTACGAACTAATTGAATGTTTGTGTCAGAAATTTCCCGAGTGGCTTTGCCATTTCCATAAAAGATA